GAAGATGTTAATCGTAAGCAAGAGGATTGTTTTCGAAGAAACAACAGGAAAAATTCATATTCCGATACATAAGAGTTATATAGGAATCGAGATAGTCTTTTATTTTCTTTTTTCAAAAAAAAAATGGATTTCATTGAAGTAATAAGACTATTCCAATTCGAATAATAGTTGAGAAAGAATCGCAATAAATGCAAAGATGGAACATCTTGGATCCGGTATTTAAGGAGTTGAACCAAGATTTCAAAATGGATAGGATAGGGTATTTCTATATATGATAGATAATGTAAATGCAAAAATTTGTCTTCTAAAAAGGGAAATATGGAATGAATAGATCGTAAATTTAGAAACTTTGGTATTTCTTTTTTTTCCGGACAAGATAGTTGTCCTAGCGAGAATGGGATTTCTACAACGATTGCAAACCCCTCAGATAGAATCTGAGAATAAAACTCAGAATAAAAATGATTGCTGTGATCCAACAATCGATCTTGGTTAGGATGATTAACCGAATTAATCCAAAAATTCTGCTGATACATTCGAATAATTAAACGTTTCACAAGTAGTGAACTAAATTTCTTGTTATTACAACCAAGAATTTCCACAGGTTCGGAACCATTTAATACATAATCGTGGGCAAATGCATAAATATATTCCTGAAAGAGAAGTGGGTAAACGAAGTATTGTTGACGAGATTTCTGTTTTTCTGAATACCCTTCGAATTTTGCCATTTGTATTTCTACTTGAATCAGAGAAAAAAAGCATTTCTCGATTTATCAAATGATCATACATAGTGCAATATGGTCAGAACAGGGTGTTACATTTTTTAAAACAAACCCTGAAAAGAAAGGGAGTCTAATCCATAAATCTTTTTATGCTCCTTTTCTACCTAATTAGTTTAGGTTTGTTCTAATTACAAAAAAGAACAAATCTTTTATTTTTGCAGGCCAATCGCTCTTTTGACTTTGGAATACAGTCTCTTTATCAATATACTGCTTCTTTTACACATTCAATTCATAACATTCCTTTTCAATCTAGAATCAAGAATAATTAGGATTCCTATAAAAAAAATTAAGGGGTCCGCCGATAGGAAAACCCAACCTTTTCCCGCATTAGGCACTAATCTATTTTTAACGTCTAATTAGATCGGGAAATTATTTCAATTAAGAAGTTAAGCTCGTTGCTTTTTATTTTACCAGAATTAGAGCCAGGCTCTATCCATTTATTCACTAGACCCAGAAAATCGGAATTTTTTTAATAATAAAAAAAAAGAAATTGATTTTATTACGACATGCTATTTTTTCCATTCATTACCTTTGAGGATCAGTCGTGGTCTTCTAGACTCTACCAAGAGTCTGGACGAATTTATTGCTTCATCCAAATGTGTAAAAGATCATAGTCGCACTTAAAAGCCGAGTACTCTACCATTGAGTTAGCAACCCAGATAAAATAGGATCTTAGATACGATCGAAATCCAAAAATCGATGAAATTACACCGAACGCTCCTGGCAAAACATTGAATTAGCAAGACATCAAAAGAAAGATTTTATTACCCATTAAAAACACTTAAATACCAAAATAAACAGATCGGTTAAATTTCACTAAGATTAAAAAAGGAGTGGCCCCAATCATAATAGCAAAATTATTTTTTTTTTTATTTTAGCATTTAATTTAAATAGAAAAATATTATATGAAAGTACATGCAAGCGGGGGGGGGGCAACCCTATCATTTGAGCAAAGTGTAGACAGAAATACCTAATATGCAGTGACGATAAAGAGACCTATCTAGCTACAAATTCTATTTGTTCAATAGACCTTTGTCAATAGAAATACAATGGTAAGAAAACCAATTAAATACAAATAAGGAAATTAAATAAAGGCTTTTGTTGGATTGGCACGACAGACATAAATGCAGCAAAAAATAGGACTAAAAAAGAGGCAAATTGTGTCTAAATAATTAAGGGATATTAATGACCCTCCCCTACCTTTTTTATTTATTTAGTTCTTCGATTAACTCAAAGTTCTTTCTTTATCTTTAAAGAATTCTGCTTTCCTTAAAATATCATAAACAGTTCTTGTAGGTTGAGCACCTTTTTCAAGGAAATAGATAATAGCTGGAACATTTAAACAAGTTTGATTCTTTATCGGATCATAAAAACCAACTTTTTGAAGATCTCTTCCTTCTCTTCGAGATCGAACATCAATTGCAACGATTCGATAGACAGCTTATTGGGATAGATGTAGATAAACAATGCCCCCCCTAGAAACGTATAGGAGGTTTTCTCCTCATACGGCTCGAGAAAATGATTCGAATTTCTATCTATAATCCAAGTAATTAGACTATAACTTGGATTAATTTCCTAAAAAACAAATTTCATTTATACTCATGACTCAAGTTGGCTAATTTTGACTGACAGAATTCAAAAGAGAAATCCTTCCAAATTTTTTTGAGTCGTCTCTAAACTCTTTTCTTTATTTCATCTCGAACAAATTTACTTTTATTCCTTATTCTGATCTAATTCTATTGTTGAGATGGTTGAAAATTATGTTTACTTGTTCCGGAATCCTTTATCTTTGATTTGTGAAATCCTTGGGTTTAGACATTACTTCGGGAATTCCTATTCTTTTTTCTTTCAAAAGAGTAGCAACATACCCTTTCTTTTTTTCTTATTTCCTTCAATAAAGCATTTTCCTCTTCTAGAGAAATCGAATATGAACGATTGATTCTGATAGACTTTTAATCTAAAAAAAGTTTTCCAATCTTCCAAAATTATACTTTTTCTTATTTTAACCTTTCAATTTAATTTCTATATTAAGGATAGACTGACAAAGTTGGCCTAATTTATTAGTTTTCACTAACCCTAGATTCTTTCCCTTGATAAAAAATAAATTCTATTCTGTCTTCTCGAGCTCCATCGTGTACTATTTACTTACAACCAACCCAGCGCAAATTCGGTTCAGGACAAATAGAACAGACTATGTCGAGCCAAGAGCATTTTCATTACTATGGAAAATGGTGGATAGCAAAATCCACAATCGATCATCTCCTTCAAGTCGCACGTTGCTTTCTACCACATCGTTTTAAACGAAGTTTTACCATAACATTCCTCTAATTTCATTGCAAAGTGGTATCGAGAATTGATCCAATATGGATGGAATCATGAATAGTCATTGGTTTTGTATACTAATTCAAACTTGCTATCTATGGAGAAATATGGATAAAAGAAAGTAAGTATTTATCGGGGAAGACTCTGCAAGGAGCCAATTTTTTTAAACCTATATTCTATCATATGAATGAAACATAGTTTGAAAAAGAAGAATAAAATAGTTTGCTTAAGACTTATTTATTATTGAATTTCCATCCTCAACAGAGGAATTGAGATGATCGATCCTGAAATGAGAAGAATCAACTCTTCTCCAACAAATAAACTATGCCAATAAAAAGATTAGCAGTTTTTTGCTAGTTATAAACTTTTCATAGTTCTTCGACTGGAATAGCAGGAGTAACAAAAGAAAGAAAAAATAAAGTAAAAAAATTAGTGTAAAGTAAAATTAAGGTCTTTGCTTTTTACTTATAGCATTCTTTCTTTTAGGTAACAGAAAGAACTCAAAAGTAAAAATAAAAAAAGTATTATTTTTTTTGAATCCATTCTATTCTATCCAACGAACAGTTCTTACCTTATCCTTCCCGGAATGGATCATTCTGGATATTTAAAGAATCACAAATCGAAATCATTTTCACTTAACCAAAGAAGCGCCTTTCTTTTTTACTAATAAAACAACAAAAATCTATCTGTATCATAAAGGGATAGGTCTGATTTTTTATACAGTATTTTCCCTCATAAATTTTTGTTTTTTAATAAATTCCAAAGTCGAGTAGACAGAATATATGAATTTATCTCTAATTCTCACATTCCATTGATTTGGAAATGGATATTTCCAAATCAGATAATGCCTAAAATAGAAAAATCTATTCTCTATCCGTAGAATAGAAACCCCCTTTTCTTCACATTAGGTGTCAAATAAAGGTATCCTATAAGAATTCCCACTTCATGGATATGGAACATAAAGTTTATCTAAAAAGTTCCAATTTCAAAACACATATTCAAAACACATACACATATGAGTAATGAGTAGTAGGAGCATATCCTGAATGTGTCTGACAGACCAAAATTTTTAATGAATAAAGATATTCAATTTGACTCGACTTGATACTTGATTTTGTTTTCTGAGAAAGAAAAAGAATCCTTAGAAATACATCTAATCTAAGAGTTCATAAGAACTAATTATTCTCTTTAGTAAGCTTTTGTGTCGTGCAGGGCACAATACGATTCTATCTTTCGTTTCATGAAAAAAAAAATCTGGGACGGAAGGATTCGAACCTCCGAATAACGGGACCAAAACCCGCTGCCTTACCACTTGGCCACGCCCCATTTCTTTTATGCGACACTAATAAACTGTATTTTTATTATATATTATTCGTCAATCCCGCTTCAATTACCTAAAAAATGAGGAATATTTTCTTGCTAGGATTCTAAACATGCGGATAATATAGAATCCAAAAAATGCATTGATCATTACATGAAATTCTATTAAGATATTATATGAAAGTCGAATTTCTTCCATTCTCATTTGAGAATGCGAATACAAGGAGGTATTTTGTGTTTGGGAAAGTCCGAAGAAAAAAGGATTTTGAATCCACCTTTTCTTTTCCTTTTTCCCTTAAAAAAAATAACTCAATCAAAATCCAATTATCTACTCTACAAGAACGAAATGCTTGTTATGCCTAATATACTTAGTTTAACCTCTATCTGTTTTAATTCTGGTCTTTATCCGACTAGTTTTTTCTTAGCTAAATTACCCGAAGCTTATGCCATTTTCAACCCAATCGTGGATGTTATGCCTGTCATACCTCTATTCTTTTTTCTATTAGCGTTTGTTTGGCAAGCTGCTGTAAGTTTTCGATGAAATCTTTACTATTCTGTTCTGTCTGTCAAATTGCATGATGTATTCATTACAAAAAAAATGAAAAAGCCGAGAAGTCTTCTATTATGAACTTTCGATTCAAAAATTCAAATTCTTCTACATTGAATGTATAGCTGCAACAATAAATTTGGATCAGCCTTTCTACCCCCTGCACCTACGTTGAGCAGGTACCTTTAGGTACCCACACAATACTTAAATGAATTTTTGATATTGATAAGACTGCTTATTATAAAGCAATTCTTGCAATTTTTTTTTTAAGAATTGATTTTTGCATTTTTTAGGTGTCAAAATAAAAAAAAACCATCCTAGTGGATCTGTGCGGTAAGAAAAAACGGGTAATCTATTCCTTAAAAAAAAATCTTGGAGATTATGTAATGCTTACTCTCAAACTCTTTGTTTATACAGTAGTGATATTCTTTGTTTCCCTCTTTATCTTTGGATTCTTATCTAATGACCCGGGACGTAATCCTGGACGTGAGGAGTAAAAATCCAAAATTTTTGGGAATTTTTTCTTACAAATTGAATTTATTTCGTACATTTATCTATGAAAAAATCCGGGGGTTAGAATTCCTTACAATTCGAAAGTCCCAAACGATCCGAGGGGGCGGAAAGAGAGGGATTCGAACCCTCGGTACAAAAAAATTGTACAACGGATTAGCAATCCGCCGCTTTAGTCCACTCAGCCATCTCTCCCCGTTCCAAATCAAAAGGTTTTCGTGATATGACAGAGGCAAGAAATAACGATTACAAAAAATCCTTCCTTATTTTCATTTCAAAAGTGCATCAAAATTATATTGCCAATTCCATTTTAGTTATATTCTTTTTTCTTAATGTTAATAAAAAAAAGGAGAAAATTCTTGTTTCTTCTTTCTAAAATTCGACATAGGCTGAGAGACAATCAGATCCATTTTTTCTTCAGCGGGCATTTCCGTATAGGAATTGTTAGAATAAAACAAGCAGGTTATAGAAAAAATTCTTATCAAACCCACCATAAAATTAGAAAGAAAAATAAAGTAAGTGGACCTGACCCCTTGAATGATGCCTCTATCCGCTATTCTGATATATAAATTCGATGTGGATGAAATTGTTGTATAAGCAGATTTTTTGTATTTCCTTAGACTTAGACCGCGCAAGGCAAGAATTTTTCGCTATTTACGATTTCATATTCTTGTTACGAGACGTTCTATAGGAATAAGAAGAAATCACAACTCTTTTCCGTTACACATAAAAATGGATTTCGAAAGTCCATTTTTCTTTTCAATATCTTTCTTTTTTTTTCAGAATCCTATTTTTGTTCTCCCACCCATGCAATAGAGAGCGAATGAGAAAAGAGGGGTTCTTTTTCCCTTAAAAGATAGGCTTTGAAATAGGAATCATAGAATAATGCTGAATTCAAATGTTTATTTCTTTATTTCTAATTTCTATAGTATTAAGAAAAATGAATTTAATGAAATTCATGGATTTACCACGACTTCGGTTGTGACCCCATAGATAAAAATGCAAAATTTCTATCTTCGAGACCATTGAAAAAGGGCATTGAACGAGAAAGAAATCGTCCACAGATAATCAAACTATCATATGCCTTGGAAGTAATAAGAGGTGCTCGGAAATGGTTGAAGTAATTGAATAGGAGGATCACTATGACTATAGCCCTTGGTAGAGTTACTAAAGAAGAAAATGATCTATTTGATATTATGGACGACTGGTTACGAAGAGACCGTTTCGTTTTTGTAGGATGGTCCGGCCTATTGCTCTTTCCTTGTGCTTATTTCGCTTTAGGGGGTTGGTTTACAGGGACTACTTTTGTAACTTCTTGGTATACCCATGGATTGGCTAGTTCCTATTTGGAAGGTTGCAATTTCTTAACGGCGGCAGTTTCCACCCCTGCCAATAGTTTAGCACACTCTTTGTTGCTACTATGGGGACCGGAAGCACAAGGAGATTTTACTCGTTGGTGTCAATTAGGCGGTCTGTGGACTTTTGTCGCTCTCCATGGGGCTTTTGCACTAATCGGTTTCATGTTACGTCAATTTGAACTTGCTCGGTCTGTTCAATTGCGGCCTTATAATGCAATTTCATTCTCTGGTCCAATCGCAGTTTTTGTTTCCGTATTCCTTATTTATCCACTGGGACAATCTGGTTGGTTCTTTGCACCGAGTTTTGGCGTAGCAGCTATATTTCGATTCATCCTTTTCTTCCAAGGATTTCATAATTGGACGTTGAACCCCTTTCATATGATGGGAGTTGCCGGAGTATTAGGTGCCGCTCTGCTATGCGCTATTCATGGGGCTACTGTAGAAAACACTCTATTCGAAGATGGTGATGGTGCAAATACCTTCCGAGCTTTTAACCCAACTCAAGCGGAAGAAACTTATTCAATGGTCACTGCTAACCGCTTTTGGTCCCAAATCTTTGGTGTTGCTTTTTCCAATAAACGTTGGTTACATTTCTTTATGCTATTTGTACCCGTCACCGGTTTATGGATGAGTGCTATTGGCGTAGTTGGCCTGGCTCTGAACC